AGCTGAGGGCAAGCGGCAAAGAATTGAGGCAAATCTAGCTCTCAGACGAGCTAGGACACGCGTAGAGGCTCTCGATTCGATTTCGTAACTAGTCAAGTCAGTGTATCCAAATAGAATTTCTGTATTAAAAAAAAAACTTATGTTTATACACCCCATTTTGCTTGATTCTGCTGATTAAATAGAATCAAATACAATCAAGTGAATTTTTTTGAATATATAATGAAAATTTTCAAAATTTGAAACTGAAATAGAATAGGATGAAAAAGATACAAAGTCACTAAAAGAAGGTGGGTAGAAAAACTTATTAGACACCGAAGTCAGTGGTATCTAATAAGTTCTACCTACTATTGGATTTGAACCAATGACTCCTGCCGTATGAAAGCAATACTCTAACCACTGAGTTAAGTAGGTCATTTATCATCATAAAGAAAAAGAAAAGGGGACCTATCCCATCGATGAATTCTAAATTCAATATTATTTCTAAGCAATACCAATCAAAGAAAAGGGACTAAAGAGATGCTATGTACTATTCATCTTGACAAGAAATTCTATACAGAACATAATATAATAGTAGAAATCAAATAAATATGGATCACAAGGAAGGGCTATAGCTCAGTTGGTAGAGCACCTCGTTTACACGCGCGCCAATGTTTTTTAGAAAAGTCTATCGTGCAATCAAAAGAATTGATCTTTTTGATAAGTCGATGTCTTACTCCATGCCTTTTAGGTAACAAAACAAGAGAACAATAGCCTGACAAATGAAATGATTCGGCTCGATTGGCTACCATTTAGGTAGGAGCCAAATAAAAGAAATCGAACCCATCATTGATTTGAGATATTGATAGGGTGAATCCCCGATCTATTCAATGCTAGGCTTAATGAGTATAAGGACCTCAAAAATTCTCTTTTCGTCCTATGAATCTTACGGTGTATGAAGTTTCATGTTTGATTTTTTAATCAGGGATGATAGAGACTCCATTTAACTTAGGTTCATCTAAGCCAAAGGCAAACCTACGTCAAGATAATCCCCTTCTCTAAAACACTTTGGTAGTGCTCCTGTATCAGAACCAAAACAATTAATGAGAGCACACGGAGCCATCTTCTTTTTTTTTCTTTTAGGTAAAAATATGGTAGACTAGCTGATATTTATATCAGCTAATGAAAGAGCCCAATGCAAAAAAAAAATGCATGTTGGGTCTTTGAAAGAGTTCGAATCCGTTTTGATAATAATGAGTTCGATCTGTTTTACCGAGAAGGTCTACGGTTCGAGTCCGTATAGCCCTATTTTAATTATTTAATTAATCAAAACAAAATAAATTAATAAAAAAAATCTATTCTTACAACAAAATAAAACAACAAAATAAAACAATAAAGTCAAATAAAAAAAAAAAAGTTGTCTCATTTTTTTCCTCAGTATTGTATATTCTTTGTTGATTGGAACTGGCCGCTTCCGCTTGCTTTGTTTGATGAAAATCATTCCCATAAGCTCCCTCGCTGGGTAGGGAGCAGGGTCATTCGGAGCATAAAACTAAAAAAAAAAAAGGCATTTCAATATATTCAATTGCTCTTTTTTTTTTCTTTTTAATACATATTAATATTAGAATAGAATTCAAAATTCTAAACAAAACAATTCCAATTTGAATGAGTTTGGTTAGTTTCGAATTTTTTTTATAAAAATCCGAAGTGAGGTGAAAGCGAAAAAGTGGAACTTGTTTTGTATATGTATAGTAGTAAAAATCTCTATGGATAGTATAATACTATCCATATCAATAGATTTCGATATGAAATCGAAATAAGCGTAATGAAAATAAATAAACTAGGATTCCAATCACTAAATCTTAAAAACGAGACATATCCCCCAGTATACAAATGAAACTAGTCGATTCGGGTTGGTCTTACTAAACAATTACTAAACAAAGAGTTATAGACAACTTGAAAATGAATTCCATTCCAACTCGAATCAACTAATCCGGTCTATTTTTCTTTCACATTCATAGGAGTTCGTCTATGTTTCTGCTTTACGAATATGAGAGTTTCTGGGCATTTCTGATAATATCAAGTGCTATTCCTATTTTGGCATTTATCAGTTCTGGAGTTTTAGGCCCCATTAGAAAAGGTCCAGAGAAACTTTCGAGTTATGAATCGGGTATAGAACCAATGGGTGATGCTTGGTTACAATTTCGAATCCGTTATTATATGTTTGCTCTCGTTTTTGTTGTTTTTGATGTTGAAACGGTTTTTCTTTATCCATGGGCAATGAGTTTTGATGTATTGGGGGTATCCGTATTTATAGAAGCTTTGATTTTTGTACTTATCCTAATTGTTGGTTTAGTTTATGCATGGCGAAAAGGAGCATTGGAATGGTCTTAGTTCCTGAATATTCAGATAATAAGAAAGAAGAAAAAGAAAGTAAAAAAAAAATAGCATTAAGTATGAATTCTATTGAATTTCCCTTACTTGATCGACAGACCCACAATTCAGTTATTTCAACTACATTAAA